AAGTAAATAGCCCTAACACAAACATGGAAAACAGCATAGTATCGTTCGATTCATGGGGATAACGAAAAGTCTTTTGAGGACCAAAATGCGGAATAGTAATAAAGGGTCGTATCATATTTTTTCCATTACTATCAATTTCATAATATGTCTTATTCCAAAAAAAAGAAGTCCTTTCATTATTATTCATTGTTAATAAAGTTAACAACCGAAAATTCTTTTTTTTGGGGACTTCTTTTCCCCATATAGATATTGAATAGAAGGAACTACTTTTTTGACCACTGTAATTTTGGAAATTAACGTTTAAATGTCCTTCAAAAGTAAGTAAATAGATCCGAAACATATAAAATGCAGTGAATCCTGCTGTACAACAAGCTATTATTGCGAAACTTGGTGAATATAACCAACTATCATTAAGAATTTCATCTTTGGACCAAAAACAAGCCAGAGGTGGAACACCACAAAGGGAAAGTGTACCTACTAAAAAAGCAATTTTTGTAAGGGGTACATGCTTTTTTAAACCTCCCATAAGAACCATATTCTGACTTTTATCTGGAGAATATCCAACAATAGCTTCCATTGAATGAATAATTGACCCAGATCCTAAAAACAACAATGCTTTCGAATAAGCATGAGTAATTAAATGAAATAAAGCGGCTCGATAAGACCCCATACCTAGAGCTAACATCATATAACCCAGTTGAGACATTGTAGAATAAGCTAAACTTCTTTTAATATCTTTTTGAGCAAGAGCTAAAGTAGCTCCTAATAGTACTGTTATTATACCTATTAAAGATATAAAATTCATTATATAAGGTATGATTAGAAAAAGAGGAAGAAGTCGAGCTACAAGAAAAATTCCCGCGGCTACCATAGTCGCGGCATGGATAAGAGCCGAAATAGGAGTAGGCCCTTCCATTGCATCAGGTAACCATACATGGAGAGGAAATTGCGCAGATTTAGCAACTGCGCCGGCAAATAAAAGAAAGGCACACAAAGTAAGAACTAAAAAATTAACCTCATTATTATAAATCAAGTTATTTAATATTTCGACCAAATCCCGAAATTCAAAACTACCAGTTATCCAATAAAGACCTAAAATTCCTAATAATAAACCAAAATCCCCTACACGATTAGTTACAAACGCTTTTTGACAAGCAGTAGCTGCAATAGGTCGTGTAAACCAAAACCCTATTAATAAATAAGAACACATTCCAACTAATTCCCAAAAAATATAAATTTGTATCAAATTAGAACTAGTAACTAATCCCAACATTGAAGTATTGAAAAAACTCATATAAGCAAAAAATCTTAAATATCCTTGATCATGAGACATATAATTGTCACTATAAAAAAGAACCATAATTCCAACAGTAGTAATTAATATTAACATAATGGAAGTAAGTGGATCAATTAAGTGACCGAATTCTAAAGAAAAATCATTATTAATGGTCCAAGCCCACACATATTGATAGATAGAGCTTCTATTTATTTGCTGAATAGATAAATAGATCGAAAGAATCATAACGAGACTTAACAAAAAAATACTAGGAAAAGCCCATATACGGCGAAGATTCTTTGTTGCCGTTGGAAAAAGTAGAAGTCCCATTCCGATTAACATAGGAACCGGGAGTGGAAGGAAAGGGAGAATCCACGAATATTGATATGTATATTCCATAAAAAACTATTTTATTCGTAATTAATTATTTCTGAGTCAATTCCGCGGCTCTTATCTATTTTTTTTTTTTCGGTTCAATAAAAAATCAAGATATGGAAAACTTAAATAGAATTTTCTATTCTTAATTATTGTGAATCTTTCTTCTTTCCAAAATCAAGAAGTTAGAATTGGTCAAATAGTATGAATAGGACCACGTTAATATATATATATATATAAAATATATATATAATCATAGCTTTCCACTCTAGATTTAGGTACGTATATTTTTTATGAAAATAGAAAAAAAAAATTGAAATTATTATTTCAAATAAATAATTGTTATTTATTATGATTGACGATGTATTACGATACGACAATTTATATCGGTAGAACAAGGATAAAGAATTCTATCAATAGAGTCCTTCATACATTACTTTATTTTGTTTATTTTGATAGAAATTTGAATTTTGATATAAATAATTTTTTGAAATGAAGGGAACGAAACATGAATAAAAGGGATTCAATAGCATTAACTAAATATATATATATATAAAAAAAAAAAAAATGAGTTTGTAAGAAAAACTCTGAGATATGATGAAAGACTGGGATACAGGATATCCAACATTTTCTTTACATAACAGAAAAAAATAGACTTAAAGAAAAAGGGAATTACTAAAATGACTTTTCTAAAATCATGTATCCTTTGGTTTTGATTAGCTACTAGTTTCATTCTCATTTTTAAAATTAGGGATACTCACTCTTTTGAGCTTGACCAATTAATAGAAAAAAAAGTCATTTTGAATTAGGTAGGCAAGGGTTGTCTTTTTAAACTTTTCGACGTATATTTATGTAATAAAACATGGAATAAACAAGGATATCAAAAACAAAAAATGGCAGTTCCAAAAAAACGTACTTCTATATCAAAAAAACGTATTCGTAAAAATATTTGGAAAAAGAAGGCATATTGGGCGGCGTTGAAAGCTTTTTCGTTAGCGAAGTCTCTTTCGACCAGGAATTCAAAAAGTTTTTTTGTGCGACAAATAACTAATCAAACGCTAGATTAAATTATCTTAATCTGAAAATGGTCTACAAACAAGGTTTCATCTTTTGTCAATATATGTTTTCTCATTCCTGGGTGGGGATTCTTATTTTCCCCATCGGTCTATTTGTCAAAATATTCAAATAAATAACTAGAAAATAATAAGAAAAAGCTTTGATTTTGAGTATTTAGACTCTACTATATAAAAGAAAATATAAGATTTTTAGGAAAAATCAAAGGGTTGTTGAAATTATGAAATTAATTGATTAAGTCTAAAATTCAAACTTGTTTTGCAACTTTCTGAATCAATATATTATTTTTTGAATTACTATATAATACCTATCCCTTTCTTTCAACTCTAGAGTCCCTTTCTTTTCATTTAGTTCGGTATTCGAATTTTTAGGTGAGTATTTATTATTCATATATGAATATGAATAATATGTGAATATATGAATAATATGTGAATTTGGAGTAATCCAAACTGGATCCTATGTTTGTAACGGAAGATTGATCAATCTTTCTAATTAAATTATTAATTATTCAAAAGAATTATTTGAGGTAAAGTAGGTTAGTAGCAATTATCATAAATATAAAATCAAGACTTTTTTTAGACAAGATGTGAAAACCAACAAGATGTTAAAACCAATATATAATTAGTTTGATAAATCCTAAATGAAATTTTCTACAGGAAAAACAAAACAACAACCTAATAGTTAATACAAAGTTCTACAAATATTTACATAATTCCTTCGATCTCGCGATAAGCTGTGATGTGATCCAACAAAATACTTTTGTTGTTTAAAATTCATAAAATAAATGAGAAATCAATGAAATTAGAAATAAATAAATTAGTATTAGTTGAATTTGTATTAGTAAAAAAAAAATGAAAAAAGAGAAAGAACTTTTTTTTGAGTTACATCCTTAGATTGAAGTCATAACTATTTCTTTTTATTTACAAATTCTTTTTATTTACAAAATATCAATTTTCAATCTTCGAAGAGCATAAACTAAGAAAACCCACTCAGTTGAAACACCTTCAATTTGAATTTTCAAATTCAAAAAAATAAATTAAGAAAAGAATAAGACAATATAAGGATAAAAAAATAAATATTTATTAGTGAAACTGAAACCTTTCAAAAGGAAACGAATTTTTCTCATCAATTTCAACTTAATTTGAATTCTTTAATTCAATTAAAATAAAAAAAAAAATATTGGATTGAATTGAATCCTTCAATCTCGACGATTCGATAAAAATTGGTTATTATTTCAAATAGGCCGCTATGGTGAAATCGGTAGACACGCTGCTCTTAGGAAGCAGTGCTAAAGCATCTCGGTTCGAATCCGAGTGGCGGCATGGCATCTTGTAAAAGAGATACAATAACTCCTATAATGAATTGAATTCCGAATTTGAATTTTGTATAATTAATTGGTTTTTGTACCCACTTTTTTAAGAATTTTGATGATTTTTTCTACTTTAGAACATATATTAACTCATATATCTTTTTCGATCGTTTCAATTGTAATTACAATTTCTTTAATAACTTTATCAGTCGATGAAATCCTAGGACTATATGATTCGTCAGAAAAAGGCATAATAGCTACTTTTTTCTCTATAACAGGATTATTAGTCACTCGTTGGATTTATTCGGGACATTTCCCATTAAGTAATTTATATGAATCATTAATTTTTCTTTCATGGAGTTTCTCCATTATTCATATGGTTCCGTATTTAAAAAAGCATAAGAATTATTTAAGTCCAATAACCGCGCCAAGTACCATTTTTACCCAAGGCTTTGCTACTTCAGGTCTTTTAACTGAAATGCGTCAAGCCGAATTATTAGTACCAGCTCTCCAATCACAGTGGTTAATCATGCACGTAAGTATGATGGTATTGGGCTATGCAGCTCTTTTATGTGGATCATTATTATCAGTAGCTCTCTTAGTCATTACATTTCGAAAAGTCATAAAGACTTTTCAGAAAAACAATAATTTTTTAAATGATTCGTTTTCCTTTGGGAAGATCAAATATATGAATCAAAAAAGTAATGTTTTACTAAACACTTCTTTTTTTTCTTCTAAAAATTATTACAGGGCTCAACTGATTCAACAATTAGATCATTGGAGTTATCGTATTATTAGTCTAGGATTTCTCTTTTTAACCATAGGTATTCTTTCAGGAGCAGTATGGGCTAATGAGGCTTGGGGATCATATTGGAATTGGGACCCAAAGGAAACTTGGGCATTTATTACTTGGACTATATTTGCGATTTATTTACATGCTCGAACAAATCAAAATTGGGAAAGTGTAAATTGCGCAATTGTGGCTTCTCTGGGCTTTCTTATCATTTGGATATGCTATTTTGGAGTCAATTTATTAGGAATAGGGTTACATAGTTATGGTTCATTTAATTTACATTAACATCTAATTATAATTCAATTTCAAATTTACAATTTACAGATCCAGACGAATACAAATAGGAACAACCTATATAACTATAGAAACTGTTCTATATGAACCAAAATAAAATTACTATTAGTATAAGTAAGATAAGAATAGAATATAGGATACCCAAATTTCATGAAGAAAACTTCATGTAAACAGTCGAGAACCATTTGAATCACTACACTACTTGATTCAAAAGGTTCTCGAAAAGATAAAACCTATTTGATTCCAATTCCAATTCATTTTTACTTAAGTGAAACTTAAGAGAAAAAAAGATTTCAACGAACAATAAAAAAAAAAAAATGAAATTCCTTTTTTCTTTTATTCATGAAAACTATCGATAAAAATAACTAGATATAATAGCTTCAACCTTGTCAACTGATAGTGAGAGAACAAAATCCGGATAAATACCAATACCTATTATTGGTAGAAGGAGAGAGATCGAAACAAATAACTCTCTCGGACCAGAATCAAAAAAATAAGAGTTTGGAACATTAAATAGCTTGTATCCATAGAACATTTGGCGTAACATAGATAATGAATAAATAGGAGTTAATATCATCCCAATTGCCATTACAAAAGTAATTAGTATTTTTGTTATTAAAAAATATTTTTGACTGTTGATTATGCCCAAAAATACTATCAATTCTGCAACAAACCCACTCATGCCCGGTAATGCAAGGGAAGCCATCGATAAGATACTGAACATCGTGAATATTTTGGGGAGGGGAATCGCCATTCCACCCATTTCATTGAAATAAACAAGGCGTATTCTATCATAACTCGTTCCTGCTAAGAAAAAAAGAGCAGCGCCAATAAATCCGTGAGAGATTATTTGTAAAATGGCTCCATTGAGTCCTGTATCACTTATAGAACCAATTCCGATAATTATGAAACCCATATGAGATACAGACGAATAAGCTATTCTTTTTTTTAAATTACGTTGACCAGGAGATGTTGAAGCTGCATAGATTATTTGGATTGCGCCTATTATAATCAACCAGGGAGAAAATATAGAATGAGCGTGAGGTAATAATTCCATATTGATCCGAACCAACCCATACGCTCCCATTTTTAATAAGATTCCGGCTAGAAGCATACAAGTACTATAATGTGCCTCTCCGTGGGTATCTGGTAACCATGTATGTAAGGGTATAATCGGTGATTTGACAGCAAAAGCAATAAGAAATCCAATATAGAATATTATTTCCAGTGCCACAGGATACGATTGATTAGATAATGTTTCCAAATTTAATGTTGGTTCATTGGAGCCATATAAACCGATACCCAGAACTCCTATTAATAGAAAAATGGAACCTACCGCAGTGTACAAAATAAACTTTGTAGCTGAATACAGACGTTTCTTCCCCCCCCACATAGATAGAAGTAGATAAACGGGAATTAATTCTAATTCCCACATGATGAAAAAAAGTAAAAGGTCTCGAGAAGAGAATGATCCTATTTGACCGCTGTACATTGCTAACATCAGGAAATGGAATAATCGGGAATCCCGAGTAACTGGCCAAGCCGCTAAAGTAGCTAAAGTGGTGACAAATCCTGTCAGTAAAATAGGTCCTATAGAAAGTCCATCTATTCCCAATCTCCAGTAAAAATCAAAAAAATTGATCCATTTATAATCCTCCGCTAATTGAGTTAATGGATCGTCCAATTGGAAATGATAAGAGAATGTATAGGTCGTTAAAAGGAGCTCTAAAGAAGCGATACATATAGTATACCTTCGAATTACCTTATTTCCTCTATGAGGAAGAAAGAAAATAAAAGAACCTGCCACTATTGGTAAAACTACAATTATGGTTAACCAAGGAAAATAATTCGTGGTAAAGACAAGATAAAGCTAAACTTGGACCAAAAAACAAAAACCCGTGCCCAAAATAAAATATATATGAATATGATTTTTTTTTTGAGTACGGGTTTTGTCGGTAAAAAAAATCAACTGTATTCAAAATGTATTTAAATGGTTTTTTATGGAACGTATTTAAAACGTATTTAATAGGCTAGACCCATGCTTCGAGTTGTTTCATGCCATAAATAAACTCGAACGCTCAAAAAATCGGTTGGACAGGCAGATTCACATCTCTTACAACCGACACAATCCTCAGTTCTTGGAGCAGAAGCAATTTGCTTAGCTTTACATCCATCCCAAGGTATCATTTCTAATACATCTGTTGGGCAGGCTCGAACACATTGAGTACATCCTATACATGTATCATAAATCTTTACTGAATGTGACATTGGATCTATCAATTTGAAAATGCCATAAATCTTCGATCTAGTAAACTTGTAGATGAATCATATATTTGAACACCAGATGAATCAATGATTTTACCAGAATTTTTCTAATCAATCGAATTCAGAATAGATTCATGAGATTGGGCCAAGATACTTTGATTTCTTACCTTTTTATCAAATTTACATATCATACATGCTAATTTAAATTGATGAATATTTTCATTTCTATAATTAATACTACTTATTTATTCAACACTACTTATTTATTCAACAAATTCGATTGATTGATACAAGTTGATTTTCTGTTACGATAAATTGATGAAACAATAGCCAACCCAATAGCTGCTTCAGCGGCTGCAATAGCTATAACAAAAATTGAGAAAATATCCCCTTTTAACTGCCGACTATCAAAAAAATCCGAAAATGTTACGAAATTTATATTAACCGCATTCAGTATAAGTTCAAGACACATAAGTGCCCTAACCATATTTCGACTCGTGATCAATCCATAGATACCCAGAGAAAATAAATAGGCACTCAAAACAAGTACATGTTCGAGTATCATTGACCAACTCCTTATTAATTTGGATTCATTTTTTAATATGAACAAGAATTCAACAGATTCGATTGCCTATAATATAACAAGTCCAAAACAAAGGATTTATCCATGAAGAGTCTTCAAATAGAAATAGAATTGAAGAGAAATGGATTTGATAACACAGAACAAAGTTGAATGTGGATTGCTGTTATGTTAATAGTGATAAAGATTTATCATTGACGAGCAACAGCAATTGCACCTATTAAAGCAACTAAAAGAATTAGCGAAATGAGTTCAAATGGAAGAAAAAAATCAGTTGATAAATGAATTCCAATTTGTTGACTATTACCTATCAAATCTTGCTCTAGAATCTGGTTTGATTTTGTCGTCCAAATAATCGCGTACCAAGATGTATCTAGAATAGTAGTAATTAGTGAAACAAAAATACTTGTACAAACTAATGAAGTAATCCCATTCCCAACAGTCCAAAGATTCAAATCTTTGTAATATTCTGAACTATTCATGAACATAACAGCAAATAGGATTAAAACATTTATAGCTCCTACATAAATAAGGAGCTGTGCAGCCGCTACAAAATGGGAGTTTGCTAAAATATAAAATAAGGATATACAAGCAAGAACCAATCCCAACGAAAAGGCCGAATAAATTGTATTGGTAAGTAATACCACTCCCAGACCCCCTAATATAAGAACTGATCCCAGAAAAACTAAAAGAAAATCATGTATTGGTCCAGGCAAATCCATTTTATGTAAAATATAAAAAAATCGAAATGTCTTTCATGATTTTATTGACCCGACCGGGAAATTTTTTATGATTTATTCCTAATCTAATTGAATTAAATTCGAATCTAATAGGTTAAAATTGATGTAGGTACAATTAGTGGACCAATATCATTTTTCTCTTTATTCGAAAGATTGAAAATTATGTATTTCGGCGTATATTAATTATTATTACGTATACGATTTTCAATCGAATTTTCAATCTAAATTAAATAAAATCGCACTTCTCACCAACCAATCAAGAGTAGATTGGAATCTATAGTTATTGGCCAAGCAAGAAAAAAATAAAGAACTCATTCCTTACTTTAGAGCAAATTTAACCTTAATAATTCGAAATTACTCTTTAACAAAAGGATTTTTCCGTTTTTATTTTCTTTGAGGCGAATTAAAAATTGTTCGAATTGTATAATCGTCAATTACTGATATTGGTAAACGACCCAAAGCAATTTGATTATAATTCAATTCGTGACGATCATAAGTAGAAAGCTCATATTCTTCAGTCATTGATAAGCAATTTGTTGGACAATACTCAACGCAGTTACCACAAAAGATACAAATTCCGAAATCAATACTGTAATTAAGCAATCGTTTCTTTCGAATACGAGTTTCCAATTTCCAATCTACAACAGGTAGATCTATAGGACATACACGAACACATACTTCACAAGCAATACATTTATCAAATTCAAAATGGATTCGTCCGCGGAAACGCTCCGATGTAATTAATTTTTCATATGGATATTGAATAGTTACAGGTAAACGATTTGCGTGGGATAAGGTAATCATGAACCCCTGACCAATGTACCTTGCAGCTCGTACTGTTTGTTGACCATAATTCATGAACCCAGTTACAATAGGGAACATATCGTAAAGATCTATGAATAATTTGATGTTTGTTTCTTTCTCTTGTTTGAGAAAAGTCGTAAATAGAGAATATCGTATTCCTTATTTCCTTTACAGTGAAAAGAGTTGGGAAGAAGTTGTTAATAATAGATTACCGAGAGAAATAGGTAAAAGAAATTTCCATCCAAGATTTAATAATTGGTCCATTCTTAGTCTAGGTAAAGTCCATCTTGTTGTGATAGAAATGAACAAAAACAAATAGGTTTTGGCTAATGTAATAAAAATACCAATTGTCGTTCCAAAGACTGTACCCACTTTAATTATTTCAAATAGCTCAGGAACGAATATGTAGGGAATCGAGATGTTCCAACCGCCCAAATAAAGAACTGTTACAAATAACGAAGAAACTAATAGATTTAAATAGGAAGCAACGTAAAATAAACCAAATTTGATACCTGAATACTCCGTTTGATAACCCGCTACTAATTCTTCTTCTGCTTCTGGTAAATCAAAAGGTAATCTCTCACATTCTGCTAGGGAAGAAATTAGAAAAACGATAAACCCTATAGGTTGACGCCACAAATTCCACCCCCAAAAACCATATTTTGACTGGGCCTCAACTATATCAACTGTACTTAAACTATTAGATAATCATAGTCGTTGGGAACATCACTGTTCCTATCGCTATTACAGAACCGTACATGAGATTTTCACCTCATACGGCTCCTCCAAGGCCACCAATAAATCTAAGGACCGGTTCGATATTTTTTATGTTGATATGTTTGTAGTATAAATATATATAGATAAAATAGAGCAAAACCTTTCGAAGGTCCCGAATTAGACCAATGGAATTCTGTCTGCTATAATAATAACTAACAAAAGACTTCTGAATTGATCTCGTCCTTTAATAATTTCAATTTATTGTTTATTGAGTAATAACTTAATCTTTCAATAAAATACTCCTTGTAAAACTACAAGAGATATTTCAACCTATCTTTTTTCGGTTATGAAAAATAAAATTCTAAAGTAGTTCATCTATCATGACACACGATTTTTATGAATATATGAAAGAATAAAAAAAAGATCTTTTTATTTTTTCGTTCCTATTCTTCTTTCTTAAAGAGGGGACTTACATAAAAAAAGGATTATTTCGTTCCTGATAGTCATTTTTTGAATCTGTGGATAGGAGCATACTCTGGATCGGAATCGTGGGGAGTACTACTTGATCATTTCTACTAACTTAAAGCCCCAATTAGGATTCTTTTTTTTTTATGCAAAAATATATCCTTTTGGATAATTTACCTAAAGAATCTCCATTACTAATCCTTTATGTATTTTTGTGTTCCTAACCATCCACTCATTTTTGTTCAATCACGCGTTATGGTAATACATAGAAACGATAATGAAAACTCTACACGGTTGATCTTTTGAGCCCGCTTCAAGACGGGATAACTAATCCCTCAATCTTGGGTAAAGGTCTTGCTTATATTTCCTTTCTTTTAATTCTTGTACATAGGAAATGAGACTCAATCTTTTTACAGCTAATTTAGAAGCTGTTTTCTTTCACTCATATAACTATCGGATTTAGTTCATCGGCTTGAATGATGAATAAAAAATGAAGATATCTATTCAACTTATTTACTAAAAATAACAGAATAAAAAAAGTTTAGGTTTAAACGAATCGCACGTAGAGATATTGATAACACACAAAGAGTTAATGGTATTTCATAACTAATGGATTGAGCAGCAGCTCGTAGACCACCTAAAAAGGAATATTTATTATTTGATCCATATCCTGACATAAGAAGTCCAACGGGAGCAATACTTGAAATGGCAATCCATAAAAAAACCCCGATATTGAGATCAGATAAAACAAGGTGATAGCTAAAAGGAATTACTAAATAACTTAGTAAAATGGATATAACTGCTATAGATGGTCCTATACTGAATAAACGAGTATCTCCTCTAGACGGAAGAAGATTCTCTTTGAAAATGAGTTTTGTTCCATCGGCTAAAGCTTGAAGAATTCCCAAAGGGCCGGCGTATTCAGGCCCAATACGTTGTTGTATTCCTGCAGATATTTCTCTTTCTAACCACACAATGACGAGTACTCCTATTGTGATTCCCAATACAAGAGTCAAAATAGGTACAAGCATCCATATGATTCCATAGATCTCGTTTAAGAATTCCAATCTGGAAAAAGAATTGATATCTTGTACTTCTGTTGTATCAATTATCATTTCAACGATCAACTTCTCCCATAATGATATCTATGCTACCTAGTATCGTCATAATATCAGCCAATTTCATTCTTTTAACTAACTGGGGAAGAATTTGCAAATTGATAAAGCCAGGTGGTCGAATTTTCCATCTCCAGGGAAAACCGCTCTGATCTCCTATTAAAAAAATTCCCAATTCCCCTTTTGGGGCTTCAACTCTTACATAAAGTTCTTGCTTCGGCAATTCAAAAGTGGGAGACGGTTTTTTACTAATGAATCGATATTCAAAATCATTCCATTCTGGATCCTTTTCTCTATCAAAGCATCGGATTTCTAAATTCTCATAGGGACCGCCCGGAATTCCTTCTAGAGCCTGTTGAATAATTTTTATAGATTCTGTCATTTCACTGATTCGGACTAAATAACGAGCTAATGAATCCCCCTCTTTTTGCCACTGGATTTCCCAATCAAATTCGTCGTAACATTCATAATGATCAACTTTACGAAGATCCCATTGTATTCCGGAAGCTCGTAGCATTGGTCCTGATAAACCCCAATTTTTTGCTTCTTCTCCGCTAATAATACCCACTCCCTCAACTCGTTCTAAAAAAATCGGATTTCGTGTAATAAGGTTTTGATATTCAGAAACCGCTGTTAAAAAATAATCACAGAAATCCAAACACTTATCTAGCCATCCATGAGGTAGATCGGCCGCGACTCCTCCGATACGAAAATAATTATGCATCATTCTCATACCGGTGGCAGCTTCGAATAGATCATATACTAATTCTCTTTCTCTGAAAATATAGAAAAAAGGAGTCTGTGCACCAATATCTGCCATAAAAGGGCCAAGCCATAATAGATGAGAAGCTATACGACTCAACTCTAACATAATTACTCTGATATAACTGGCTCTTTTAGGTACTTGAATATTCCCCAACTGTTCTGGCCCATTTACAGTTATTGCCTCTGTGAACATAGTAGCTAAATAGTCCCAACGTGTTACATAAGGAAGATATTGTATAACTGTTCGGTTTTCCGCAATTTTTTCCATCCCTCTGTGTAAATAACCCAATATTGGCTCACAATCAACAACATCTTCACCGTCTAGAGTAAGGACGAGCCGAAGAACACCATGCATTGATGGGTGGTGAGGTCCCATATTGACCATCATGAGGTCTTTTCTTGTAGTTGTTCCATTCATAGGTTATTCCTCGATTCATTCTTTCATGAATTGCTGAAAACAAAAAGAAGTTCATCAAAATTTAAGATTCAAGATCTAATAAATCAAATAATTCAAGTTACTTCTTTAATTTAATTTAACGATTTTTTGATTCCCGAATATCCAGTTGACTAATTAATTCTTTATAACGGACTCTATTTTTCTTTGAAAAATAAGACAACAGTCGTTGGCGTTTTCCCAGGATTTTCCGTAGACCTCTTTGAGATAAATAGTCTTTTCTGTGCAATTCCAAATGGGAAGTAAGTCTTCGTATCTTATTGGTGAAACTAACTATTTGAAATTCAATAGACCCCCTGTTTTCTTTTTTTTCTTCTTGTGAAATACCTGAAATGAATGAATTTTTTATCATAAATTTTTTATCATAAAACGAAATCTTCTATCCTCTTTTTTTATTTTAATAAAAAAAAAAAAAAAAAGAAGAATTTTTCGATTCATTTATAAATCTAATGGATATTGAGACATCCATTCTATTAGTATTCATGTATCAGAATGGAATGTGTGCATCTTTTTCTTTGATATATCCAATATGGTAGTCTGTGAGATAATGGAAAGACATATCATTAACGAATTTCAAATCGTGGATACATATGTATCCTTACCATACTGAGACGGCTTCCATTATTGGTATCAAACCAATATCGATTCATACAAGCTAAATCTTCTAATCGATAATTAGGCCAAAGAAAGAATTTGAATTTAATTATTTTCTTTTTATCTTTATTAAAACGTTTACTTTTATACAAGATTTTACCCCATTTTTTGTTTTTGACGTTATTGCACATAACATTTCGAGTTCGTGAATTGCAACAAATTAGAATTCTTAATTCTCTACGCCCTTTAGTGGATAAAAATGTTTCAGGAACAAACAAATCATAATGATTTTTGTTTCGATTTTCAATCATTCTTTGATGTCTTGTAATGGATTTCTCAAAAGGGTTCTTATCAACATACTTTCTTTCTCGGTATCTTTGATTAGTTAGGGACTTATTCTTATGAACTAATGAAATATTTATAGTTTGATACATAATAAATTGACCGTCATTTTTTATCGACAAACGAACTGGTTCAATAATTAATATTCCTTTTTTTATCAATTCGGTAAGAGTTAAATCCTTTTGAATCATCAGAATATCTAAACTCATCTCTCCCCTTTGAATAGAGGATATAGCAATTTCTCTTGGATTTATCAGTCTAAGTAGGAGACAATAGACTTTGATATTATTGATTATTTTTTGATTGAAAGAATCATCCCATCTTAATTGAAAACGTAAATATCTTTTTAGGAAGAAATCAAGCTCTGCTTCCGTGTTACTCTTGTATTGCTTTTTCTTTCGACGTTTTCTTATATCCCTATTTTGGCCCGCATAATCGTCATCTTTTTCTTGGTTTGAGAGAACTGATCCAAGATTGCCTTGGTTTTGTGCATCTGATTCAAGATTCCCTTGGCCTGTAGATTCTTTTTCTCCGTGATTTCGATTTTCTAATTCAATAGATTTTTTATCATTCGATAATAGAAGAGGATCTCCCTTTTTCTTTTTAGTGATGTTTTTATTTTCACTAAAATTTGCATTTCTATTAAAATTGAAAAGAAGTAATTTGATTGGTATAATCCACGGTTTAATTTTATATGTATTAAAAAGTAGTACAAATTCTGGGAAGAACCAAAGTTTCATATTTGATATGGGACGACTTAGTATTTCTTCATTCATTCCCATCCAATCAAAAAGGTTTTTTTTTTGGTTGGATGGATTGATTTCGTGATCTTTAGAAATTGAAAGATAAAAAAGGCCTTTTTTATCAATTAGTTGATAATTGTTAACTCCATTGTTAGTATTTTTTTTACTATCGGTAGTGATATCGATCCAAGACTCAATATCTACTTTATTTTTAAGATAAAAAGGGAAAATTCTCCAATCAAAAAATTTTCTATCTGGAAATTTTTCAAGATTCAGAATATCATTTTCTCCTAGATAATTAGGGATAGGGATCATACTTCCCGGTATATGAAATAATTTTTGTTTATCTATATTGTAATTATAAGGAATCCCTTCTTTTTTATTTACACATAATGGTGATAAATAAATAGATAAATCTTTCTGATCTTTATAATTAAGAAATTTATAAGAGAAAAGGTCATATCCATAGCATTTTTTAAAGTTATATTTTTGATTCGTTAATGAATTTGAATCAAATTTATTCAATTTTTTGTAATGAATTAATCGTTCTTTTTCCGCCAAATAAGTTTTGTTTAATTTTGGATTTTGATTCATACGTCGTTGAGTGATTCTATTTCTCCATTTTAGCGGTACTAATCGATACCATCTAATAGAAGATAAATCGTATTGATAATGACTCCGTAACCAATTTTTCCATTGATCTATTCCTGAATTCTTCTGTTTTAATTCAGAATGAAATAGTCCTTGTGTTTTAAAAGAATTCTTTATCTCATTCTTAAGAAAAAGAGATGTTTCGTGATATTTAAGAACATATCTTAGTTGATATAACTTAATAAGTTTTGTTTGGTATAATTTGTAAAAGACATATGCTTGGGATAAGGAGGAGAGGTCACAAAAAATCTTTGAATTTGTATTACTAATATCAGAAAACCCATTTTTTAGAGCTAAAATAAAACGAATTGTATTTTTATTTGTTTTATCAATTGTTTCTTTATTTGTTTCATTGTTATAAATATATTTATCAATGAGTTTTCTTGATAATTCAAAAGCAAGTTGTGTATTCATCCTGGGAATATTAATGATACATAGAACAATATCTATATATATCCTTTCAATTAAAAATATTAGAATATAATATGATTTACGGATTAATCGAATATTTTGTCTTTTGAATTTCTGCCAATTGCTTTTTATTGATGTTATTAGTTTAGTGAGAGAACTTATTTTATTCCAACTAATATTTCTTTCCGGAATTAAAAAATTCTTCTTCTTATCTTTTGTAATTTTTTCTATTTGATTTCTCATTGTTTTTGTTCTATCAGACAGATCCCTCATTTTTTTTTCTGTCAATGAATAATCGGTCAAATCCATAAATCGAATTGGAATGGGCGATTCTTGAATCATCCTATTATTGATTGTCGAATCTTTTTCTTTTTTAATTTCACTCAATTCCGATATTTCTCTTAATCCAAATAATAGAATTGAGTTTTTTTTGAAAAGTTTTTTTATTATTTCTTTTAAAAATAGAATGTTTTTTGTGACCCATTTTTTTCTTTCTTGTGAGACATTTCGAAAAATTTTTGTTTTTTCTTTTAAAAACTGTATAACTAGAAAAGACTTTTTTTGCAATTTTATAATTTTTTTTTTGAGTTCTTTTAAAATAGGTTCAAAAAATGAACGTCGTTTTCGGGGAGAACCAAAAGGAAATTCAGTTTCCATCCCCCATACTGTTAAAAAACAAAAATCGTTTTTTTGTCCTTTCTTTTTCAACATCTCTTTCTGATTCGGAAGGAATCCTATCTTCGATCTGTGCCAAGGTTGAAGGCAAAAGGGAAACAGAATCTTTATTTGAATACCGTCTGTCAACCAGTTCTTTGGAAATTCTGTTTCCGATAATTGAACTCCATTATAGGTACATTTAATATGCATTTCTCTATTCCAATCCTTTAGATCCTCAGACCACTCAGGAAATTGAAATAATAACATACGAACTATATTTTTCGTTATTATCAATGAAGGTAATAGACTATATTTTCTAAGAAAAGATTGAGTTACTAATATGGAACCCCTTATTACTTGAGCGAATAGAATGCTATCCCAGGCTTCCGCTATTTCGATTCGTGCTTTCTCCTCTCTTTTTTCTTCCTCTTTTTTTTTCTCATTTTCCTTTGTCTTTTCCTCCGTATAATCCGAAATTATTAATTCTCTTGGTTTTTTGTTTTTAAAAATGAATTTCATCAATCCGGATATATCAAAAGAAAGAGATTTCTCTATTCTGTCGAAAAAAAGAGGAGAATGCACATTTGCTTGAAAGAGTTCCCAAATAACTGTTTTACGTCTTTGAGCACGCATGGATCCTTTGATTATGTCTCGACGAAAATCGGATTGTTGCGAATAACGTATCAAAGCCACTTCATCTGATTGATCGGGGTTATTAGTATTTTTGATAGTCGTATCAATAGTATCTTGCTGGTTATCAGTAAAGATCACTACACGTTTGGCTTTTCTTGACCGAATCTCATGATCCTCTGCCACGTTTTCTTCGTTTTCCCCCTCTTGTTGTTCTAAATCGTCGATCAATTTGTATGACCAGCAAGGAACTCTTTTACCGATTTCTTTTATTCCAATGGAATTTTTTCTGATTCTTTTAGCTTTCGGATCAGCCATAATCGTATCGGATAAAAATTGGACAATTTTCATTTCATCTTCGGAATCCATTTTTCTTTGTTCGCTTTTATAAAATGGGAAGAAAGAACGTTTTTTTTCTCTTGATAATGCGTTTTTATCAAATGTAT